TATCTCTATCCCGTGAAATTCTCGAGCCGAAAGATGGATGCATATGCTGTGTTTCATTTTGCTAAATGATATCAATTAAATGGTGTATCAATTCTATAAATTGGATATAGCAATAAATAAATCAGCAAAATTCTTTTATTTTAGATAGAAGAAACATTTCTTCTATCTAAAATAAAAGAATGTACCCTTCTATCCAAATCCAATTTGCATCGATAAAATAAATCCAAATTCCAGATTCCAGCAGTAGATGAATAATTGCAAATTTTTGTGTGTACGAGATTCGAATAACTTCAAAATAACTGACATAATTTTTTATTTTTCCTGATCAGAAAAATACATGAAAAAGAAAGGAGGTAGAAAAATTTTTTGATTTATGGTTAAAGAAGAAAAACAAGAAAACAGGGGTTCTGTTGAATTTCAAGTATTCAGTTTCACCAATAAGATACGGAAACTTGCTTCACATTTGGAATTACACAAAAAAGATTTTTCATCGGAAAGAGGTCTACGAAGACTTTTGGGAAAACGTCAACGTTTGCTGGCTTATTTGGCAAAGAAAAATAGAGTACGTTATAAGAAATTAATTAGTCAGTTGGATATTCGGGAGAAGTAATTTAATCGTTCGAATTTTTTTCTTATTTTATTAGTAGTCTTATAGTAGTCTTAGATTTTGCATTTTGATGAGCCTCGTTTTGAGGAATTCATGGAATAATCCATTTTCATGGAATAATGAATTAAGGAAGAAAGGTAAGAACAAAGATACATAACATAAAAAAAAGAATAGATAAGATGATATTCGCCCTCCCCCTACATATTTAATTTCTTCTCCTATACAAAAAGCAGCAAGACCTACTCCATTGGTAATTCCATCAATGACACCTTTATCGAAAAAATGCGTTAGTTCGGCTAATCTTCTTATACCCAGGATAAAGACCTTAGTATAGAAAACATCTATATAACCACGATTATATGACCAGCTGTATATCTTTTTTTTTACTTGATCCAAAAAGTTCTTTTTGGGATTCCCTTTTAAAAGGAAATTTAGAAAATTTAAATTCTGAAAAAAAGAATAAGCGGATCCATAGAAGAAATATGCTATGAATAGACCGAAAATAGCTAAACTTACAGAAGAAATTGCATTAGTGAGAAATTCATATGAATTTATAGAAGAATTCGAACTTTCCTGGAAAAAGTTTATTGAAGGAGTTAGCCACTTTGATAATATGGTTAACTCCGATATCCCATTATCCATGACTCCATTATCAAAATGGATTCCTATGGATCCAATGAACAAAGTAAAAAGCAGTAATATAAGAAGAGGAAATAGCATTGTATTTCCCGTTTCATGAGGATAGACAAAAGTGTTTTTAGCTCCAAAGGGAGTACTAAAGGATCCTATCCTATTTCTTGTAGTACCAGGAATTTTGGGTATATTTTGTGAAAAAAAAGAAACTCCACTCTTCATTGTTGTTGATAAAATAAAATCTCTATTGACTCCTTTGGGTATGCTTTTTCCCCATAAGGATATTGAATACAACGAACCTTCTTTAGTACTACTGTAATTTTGAAAATGAACACGCAAATACCCATCAAAAGAAAGTAAATATATCCGAAACATATAAAATGCGGTTAATCCTGCAGTAAAAGAGGCTATTATTCCAAAAAAGGGTGAATACAACCAACTATTACTAAGGATTTCATCTTTGGACCAGAAGCAAGCAAGAGGTGGAATACCACAAAGAGAAAGTGTACCCCATAAAAAAGTAGTTCTTGTAATTGGAACGTATTTTCTTAAACCACCCATAAGAACCATATTCTGACTTTTATCTGGTGAATATCCAACAAGAGGTTCCATTGAATGAATAACGGATCCGGATCCCAAGAACAATAAAGCTTTCGAATAAGCATGAGTGATCAAATGGAATAAAGCAGCTTGATAAGAACCTATACCTAGAGCTAACATCATATAACCCAATTGAGACATTGTAGAATAGGCTAAGCTTCTTTTAATATCTCTCTGAGCAAGAGCTAAAGTAGCTCCTAAGAAGAGTGTTATTGTACCTACTAAAGAAATGAAACTCATTATCAAAGGTAGGGATATGAAAAGAGGAAGAAGTCGAGCTAGAAGAAAAATCCCCGCAGCAACCATAGTTGCTGCGTGTATAAGAGCCGAAATGGGAGTGGGTCCTTCCATAGCATCGGGTAACCATACGTGAAGAGGGAATTGTGCAGATTTTGCAACTGCACCAAGAAATAATAAAAAAGCACACAAAGTTGTAAGTAAGGAATTAATCCCATTATTAGGAATCCAGTTATTAGCTATTTTGAACAAATCCCGAAACTCTAAACTACCTGTTATCCAAAAAAAACCTAAAATTCCTAATAACAGACCAAAATCCCCTACACGATTAGTTACAAAAGCTTTTTGACAAGCACTCGCTGCAATTGGCCGTGTAAACCAAAAGCCTATCAATAAATAAGAACACATTCCCACAAGTTCCCAAAAAAAATAAATTTGTATCAAATTGGAACTAGTAACCAATCCCAACATAGAAGTATTAAAAAAACTTATATAAACAAAAAATCTCAAATATCCTTCATCGTGAGACATATAATCGTCACTATAAATAAGAACCAAGATTCCTACAGTAGTAATTAGTATTAACATAATAGAAGTAAGGGGGTCGATCAAGTATCCAAACTCTAAGGAAAAATCATTATTGATGGTCCAAGACCATAGATATTGATAGATAGAACTTCCATTTATTTGTTGAATAGACAGGTGAACTGAGAATACCATAGCTATACTTAAGAGTAAAACACTAGGAAAAGCCCATATGCGACGAAGATTTTTTGTTGCTGTCGGAATAAGAAAAAGCCCAAGCCCCATTGACATAATAACTGGAAGTGGGAGAAGAGGGATTACCCAAGCATATTGATATGTATGTTCCATAAGAAAAGAAATAGCAATTTTTAGTTGAAATTTATAGTTCAATTTTTCTATAAAATAAAATTGTTTCCGATTCACCAAACCTATTCTTATCTCTTTCTGAAGGAATTAAAAAAACAAAATAAGAATAAGAAAAAATACAGGAATTCTGAACTTTTCCAAATCTGTCTCATTGAAATATGAAAAAATTCAGAATGGGTTTAGTTGCTTAAATTAAAAAAGTTAATCAAATAATTTCGTTCTATTAGCTAAAAAAAGATATTTATTAAAAAAAAAAAAAAGATTTTACTTTCTATTCATTTTTGTATTTCGTTCTGTTAAAAAGAAATAGCTCTCTTGTTTCGTAACTGGTTGATTGAATTCCAAAGAAAACCTATATTTATAGGAAATTAGAAAACCTATATTTATAGGAAATTCTCGAATATTCCTTACTTCATATAAAACGGAAATCCTAATGACTAGAATTATCTAAGTTTTAGAATGTCTTGTTTAAGAGACTAAGTATTTTTTTATTTTGATTGGAATTCAATTATGGAATACCGTTCTGAACTTCATTAACTATTTGAATTTTACCTTCTTTTTATCTCCATCTTATATGAGGCTTATCCCCCATACCGTATATTTATATATGGAGTATATTTGATATATAAATGGATTTAAATAGAAAACCTTTGTATAGAATATATCTTTGTATATATTCTATATTATTAAAACAAAGTCTAAAATATATATGAAAAATGGCTAAAAAACTCTTGTCTTATCCCCATTAGACAAAATGAAGTAAAAAATAATTTAGAATTTCAGTATCTTTCAGTATCTAAGTATAAATACTAAGAAAAAACAGAAAGAAGGATTGATTTGCGGCAACAGATGTCTTTCACATACAATTAGAAAAAAGTAATCTCCTTTTTGAATGGCAGTTCCAAAAAAGCGTACTTCGATGTCAAAAAAGCGTATTCGTAAAAATATTTGGAAGAAAAAGACTTATTTTTCCATAGTACAATCTTATTCTTTAGCAAAATCAAGATCATTTTCTAGCGGCAACGAACATCCAAAACCAAAAGGTTTTTCTGGGCAACAAACAAACAATCAGGTTTTGGAATAATCTGAATTGACCTATCCCAAAGAAATTCCAATTATTTACTATGAATAAATAATTCGGATTAATTTTAGAACTAATTCCTCTGTTATATAGAACAAAAGTTTTTGGTATATTGTGCCCTCAGCATTCTTTTCCTATCAAAGAACTTTTGATAATAGAATCCTCTTTTTTTTATGAGGATTCTATTATCAAAAGTAGAGTATTCTTACAATAGGACTTAAACCTCTACCTATCTTATCCAAAATTCACAAATAAATTGCTTTAGGATTGGTAAATCATATTAATAAGAGCGTAAAGGCTTTCATTCTAAAAATTTTTCTAAAATAGAAAATTCTTTGTATTTAATGATGAAATTCTAATGTTCCTAAATTCTATGGACTCTCCCAATCTCGACGATTCGCGAGAAAATAACTATTATTCTTTTAAGCTAACTATTATTTCAAGTTAGCCGCCATGGTGAAATTGGTAGACACGCTGCTCTTAGGAAGCAGTGCTCAAGCATCTCGGTTCGAGTCCGAGTGGCGGCATTCTCGAAAAAGAATACAATAGATTAGAAAATGGATTCAATTCGAAATTTCCAATTTTGTAATGGGACCTTCTCCTTATGCTATTCGCAACTTTAGAACATATACTAACTCATATATCTTTCTCAACCATTTCAATTGTGATTACGATTCATTTGATAACCTTATTAGTTCGTGAACTTAAGGGATTACGTGATTCGTCAGAAAAAGGAATGATAGCTACTTTTTTCTCTATAACAGGATTCTTGGTTTCTCGTTGGGTTTCTTCGGGACATTTTCCATTAAGTAATTTATATGAGTCATTGATCTTCCTTTCATGGGCTCTGTATATTCTTCATACTATTCCTAAGATACAGAACTCTAAAAATGATTTAAGCACAATAACTACGCCAAGTACTATTTTAACGCAAGGCTTTGCCACGTCGGGTCTTTTAACTGAAATGCATCAATCTACAATACTAGTACCTGCTCTACAATCTCAGTGGTTAATGATGCATGTCAGTATGATGTTACTAAGCTATGCAACTCTTTTGTGCGGATCCTTATTATCCGCGGCTCTTCTAATCATTAGATTTCGAAAGAATTTCGATTTATTTTCTAAAAAGAAAAAAAAATTTGTACTTAAAACATTTTTCTTTAGTGAGATTGAATATTTCTATGCAAAAAGAAGTGCTTTAAAAAACACCTCTTTTCCTGCATTTCCAAATTATTACAAATATCAATTAACTGAGCGTTTGGATTCTTGGAGTTATCGTATCATTAGTCTAGGGTTTACTCTTTTAACCATAGGTATTCTTTGTGGAGCAGTATGGGCTAATGAGGCGTGGGGATCCTATTGGAATTGGGATCCTAAGGAAACTTGGGCATTTATTACCTGGACCATATTTGCAATTTATTTACATAGTAGAACAAATCAAAATTGGAAGGGTACGAATTCAGCACTTGTAGCTTCGATAGGATTTCTTATAATTTGGATCTGCTATTTTGGTATCAATCTGTTAGGAATAGGTTTACATAGTTATGGTTCATTTACATTACCATCTAAATGATTACATAACATAAAACCTTCATAAAATGAAGGTTTTTTTCCATTTTTGTTTGATTTGAGAACCCCTTGAACGTTTTTTCAAAGGGTTCTCAAAAATTCGAGATAGATCTAATTCGAATTTTTTGGTTTTTCAACTATGGAATATGGAGCAGACTAGTTCAAAAAATAAAATCTATTTAGGATAATAATAGGATAAGAGAGCCTCCACCCTGTCAACGGATAGGGAGAGAACAAAATCTGGATAAATACCAATTCCTATTACTGGTAAAAAGATACAGATTAAAAGAAAGAGTTCTCGTGGTCCAGAATCAACTATATTTGCGTTTAGAACATGAAATAGCTTGTATCCATAGAACATCTGGCGTAACATAGATAATAAATAAATAGGAGTTAATATCATTCCAATTGCCATTACAAAAGTAATTAGCATTTTTGGCATTAACATAAATTTAGGACTAGTAATTAGTCCAAAAAATACTACTAATTCTGCAACAAAACCGCTCATTCCTGGCAAGGCAAGAGAAGCCATTGAAAAGCTACTAAACATGGTAAAAATTTTAGGCATTGGGATAGATATCCCTCCCAGTTCTTCGAGATAAACAAGACGCATTCTATCACAAGCCGTTCCCGCCAAGAAAAAAAGTGTAGCACCAATAAATCCATGGGATAATATTTGTAAAATAGCTCCATTTAGTCCAATGTTGGTTATGGAACCAATTCCTATAATTATGAAACCCATGTGAGATACGGAGGAGTAGGCTATTCTTTTTTTGAAATTTCGTTGACCAAGAGAAGTTGAAGCTGCATAGATTATTTGCACCGCTCCTATTATTACCAACCAGGGGGAAAATAGATAATGAGCATGAGGTAACAATTCCATATTGATCCGAATCAATCCGTATGCTCCCATCTTTAATAGGATTCCCGCTAAAAGCATACATGTACTGTAATGTGCTTCCCCATGAGTATCTGGTAACCACGTATGTAGAGGTATAATCGGCAATTTGACAGCATAAGCAATAAGGAAGCCAAAATAAAGTAGTATTTCCAATGTTGCAGGGTATGATTGATTAATCAATCTTTCCAAATCGAATCTTGGTTCGTTGGAACCATATAAGCCCATACCCAGAACTCCGATTAAGAAAAAAATGGAACCGCCTGCAGTATACAAAATAAATTTGGTAGCTGAATACAGACGCCTCTTTCCCCCCCACATGGATAAAAGTAAGTAAACAGGAATTAATTCTAACTCCCACATGATAAAAAAAAGTAAAAGGTCTCGTGAAGAAAATAATCCTATTTGACCGCTATACATTGCTAGCATCAGGAAATAGAATAATCGCGAATTCCGGGTAACTGGCCAAGCCGCTAAAGTAGCTAAAGTAGTGATAAATCCTGTCAATAAAATAGATCCTAATGAAAGTCCATCGATTCCTAATCTCCAATGGAAATTGAAAACATCTATCCATTTAGAATCTTCCTTTAATTGGATTAAGGGATCCTCCAATTGAAAATGATAACAGAATGCATAAGTCATTAGAAGGAATTCTAATAAACAAATAGATATAGTATACCACCTAACGATTTTGTTTCCTTTATGAGGTAAAAAGAAAATTAATGAACCCGCAAATATCGGAAAAACAACAAGTATTGTTAACCAAGGAAAATAACTCATGATAAAGTAATAAAGACAAGATACGTTTTGACCAGAAAAGCCCATGCTCGATTATTTTGAGCACAGGCTTCTTCGGTAAAGAGGAATCAGACGATTCAAGTGGAGTTTTTTGTAACGTATCAATAAGATAGAGCCATGCTGCGGGTTGTTTCAGGCCCTAAATAAACGCGGACACTTAAAAAATCTGTTGGGCAGGCGGATTCGCATCTCTTACAACCCACACAATCTTCGGTTCTCGGCGCAGAAGCAATTTGCTTGGCTTTACATCCATCCCAAGGTATCATTTCTAATACATCTGTTGGACAAGCTCGTACACATTGAGTGCATCCTATACATGTATCATAAATTTTTACAGAATGTGACATTGGATTTATAAATTTTCCTTTTCAACATAAAAATTTTCGATCTGGTAAAAAAGAAATTAGTACTATATAAGTTAGATGTATTGTAGACACCAGACGAAGCAATGGTTTATCTAAACTTTAACAAATAATTTTTAATCTGTTTGAGCGAAAGCGTGAAAAGAGCCAAGAGACTTGAATTTAAGGCTTCAACAGTCATAATTATACGAATTCTACATACTAATTAGAATTAGCCAATAAATTGGCTATCATCTTTTCAATATAAATTATTGCAATATTCAAATTGCAATATCAATGAATTGCAAAAATGCAATATTCAACAATATTCAATAAATAAAAAAGAATACTCAGAAATAACCTACTCCAAAAATGGATATTCTCAAATAATAACAAGAAAATAAGATTCGATTTCTATTCATCTTAATGTTCCATATTATTATATATGCGCCTTTGTTTATAGGATTCTATGTCTAATTATTCAAAAAATTAGATTGATTGATACGAGTCGATTTCCGGTTACGATGGATGGAAGAAAGAATAGATAGTCCAATAGCTGCTTCAGCAGCTGCAAGGGCTATAACAAAAATTGCGAAAATGTCTCCTTTTAATTGGCGACTATCAAATAGATCAGAAAATGTTACGAGATTTAGATTAATTGAATTCAGTATAAGTTCAAGGCATATTAGAGCTCTAACCATGTTTCGGCTTGTGATCAATCCATAGATACCAATCGAAAATAAATAGACACTCAAAAAAAGTACATGCTCAAACATCATTAACTAACTCCTTATCAATCTCGATTCATTTCAATATGAGGACAAGAATTGAACCGATTCAATTAATTAGAATAGAACAATTACGCAACAAAAGAGAAAAGAAGGTATTTGTTGTGTTGGCAGTAGATGGGTTTTACTAAATTAAAATTTTGATTCTTTAGTTATTTATTTTAGATTGGAAATTCTAAGAATTTTGACTCATTCTAAGTATTTCTTATTGGCGAGCCATAGTAATTGCACCGATTAAAGAAACTAGAAGAATTAGGGAAATGAGTTCAAACGGAAGATAAAAATCGGTTGCTAAATGAATCCCAATTTGTTGAACGTTATTTATGAGACCCTGTTCTACTATTTGGTTTGATTTTGTAGTCCAAAGAATTCCATACCATGACGTATCTGGGATAGTAGTCATTAGTGAAAAAGGAATAGTTATACAAACGAGTGAAGTAAACCCATCTCCAATAGTCCAATAATTCTTATCTTTAGACCATTCTGAGCCGTTTACAAACATTACAGCAAATATGATCAAGACATTTATAGCTCCTACATAAATAAGAAGTTGTGCGACAGCTACAAAGTAGGAATTCAATAAAAAATAGAATAAGGATATACAAACAAGAACTAATCCCAGCGAAAAGGCAGAATAAATTGGGTTGGTAAGTAATACTACTCCTAGACCCCCTAGTAGAAGAACAAATCCCCCAAATAGCACAAGAATCTCATGTATTGGTCCAGGTAAATCCATTATGGATAAGAAGAAATTAATAGTATAAAATTTTTCATGAACTGACTAAAACTAAAAGATTCAAGGAAGGAAAAAGGGATTAGGATATTTTTTTGTATATTTTGTATATAAGTTGTAGAGTTCAAAATTACATCACGAAAATCAACTCTCATTTTAAATCAGGAATAATTTGCAATAAGCAGTAATTATTATTCATTTTTCTTTATAGTTAGGAAAAACTATTGAATTTTTCTAACAAAAAAAATCCTAGTACCTAGTAATCAGTAATCGTTCTTGAATTCCAAGATTTTTCTTCGTCTATTTTACTTTGAGGCGAATTCCTAATTGTTTGAATTGTGTAATCCCCCATTATGGAGATTGGTAACCGACTCAAAGCAATTTGATTGTAATTCAATTCATGACGATCATAAGTAGAAAGTTCATATTCTTCAGTCATTGATAAACAGCTTGTCGGACAGTATTCAACACAGTTACCACAAAATATACAAACTCCAAAATCAATACTATAATTAAGCAATTGTTTTCTTTTAATATCCTTTTCAAATCTCCAATCCACAAGGGGTAGATCTATTGGGCATACGCGAACACATACTTCACAAGCAATACATTTATCAAATTCAAAGTGTATTCGCCCCCGGAAACGCTCCGATGTAATTGATTTTTCATAAGGGTAGTGAATCGTTATAGGTAAACGATTTGTGTGGGATAAGGTAATTATGAAACTTTGACCAATGTATCTTGCGGCGCGTATTGTTTGTTGACCATAACTAATGAACCCAGTTATCATAGGGAACATATTCTAAATATCTATGAAAAAGGTATGTTTCTTTCTCTTGTTTGAGAGAACTTTTGTGTTGAACATATTCTTACTGTTATTGTATTATCTTATTTATAGTGAAACTAGTTGGGAAGAAGTTGTTAATAAAAGATTGCCCAGAGAAATGGGTAAAAGAAATTTCCATCCAAGATTTAATAACTGATCCATTCTCATCCTGGGTAAAGTCCATCTTATTGTGATAGAAATGAAGAGAAATAAATAAGCTTTAGTTAATGTAATAAGGATACCCATTATCATTTCCAAAATTCCAACCATTTTATTCATTTGGAAAAATCCAAAAAAGGATATATAGGGAATAGAAAAATTCCACCCGCCTAAGTAGAGAACAGTTACAAATAAAGAGGAAACTAATAAATTTAGGTAAGAAGCAAGATAAAATAAACCATATTTAATACCTGAATATTCGGTTTGATAACCTGCTACTAATTCTTCCTCTGCTTCTGGTAAATCAAAGGGTAATCTTTCACATTCTGCCAAAGAAGAAATTAGAAAAACTAGAAAACCTATAGGCTGACGCCAAAGATTCCATCCAAAAAAACCATATTTTGACTGTGCTTCAACTATATCAACTGTACTTGAACTGTTAGATAATCATAGTCGATGATAACATCACAGTTCCCACCGCTATTCCAAAACCGTACATGAAACCTTAGCTTCATACGGCTCCTCTATGATCAGAAAAAAGGAAAGGATTGTTTCGTTTCGATAGTATCCCCTCGACGTAGATAGAATTAGGTAAGATAAAATTGATTGGAAAGTCCTAAATTAGACCAAAGCAATTCCGTCTGCTAGAATTATAAAAAAGTGCTTCCGAATTGATCTCATCCTTTATATAATAAAATGAGAATTTTTCTTTGTTCAGTAATAACTTAATATTGGAATAAAACACTCGTTATAGCAATTTATAAATGAAAAGAATTGGGCATTAGTTCATGAAGAATTCTGTATGAATATGGATAAAAGAAATAATAAATAAGGATCCTTTTTTGTATTGCATTCCATATCTTTTGTCCTATTCTTCTTTCCCCGGGAAGGGGATACTTAAAAAGAAAAAAGGAATAAAGGGTTAATTCGTTCTTGATAGCCATTTCCTTAACAAGTGAATGGGAACATACTCTGGATCGGAATCCGAAGAAAGTACTACTTGATCATTTCCACCAATTTCAAGTCCTTATTATGATTCCTTTTATGAGGAAAAATGTCTAATGATTTAGATTCTCTCATTACTAATCCTTTATGTACTTTAGTGTTTCTAATCCCTCACTAACTTTTGATGGATTCCCTTATGGTTATAAGTTATAGTAATAACTCAAAATATTCTAGTAATGGAATTCCATATTGCGAATCCTTTATTCTTGCCCGCTTCAAGATATGATGACTAATCAAACAATCTCAACCTTGGGGTAAAGAGTTTACACTGCTTATGTTTACTTCAACTTTTTTCTTGTACGTAGGAAATGAGATTTTTTCTTTTTACTACAAATTAATAAGCTGTTTTGTTTCACTCATATAGCTATCTAGTTTAACTTACCAACCTGAATACAGAATAAGAAAAGGAAGATAAGTATTCAATGTATTTTAGCGGAAAAAGCTCCTATTTTAACGAATCACACGTAGAGATATTGCTAGCACACAAAAAGTTAATGGTATTTCATAACTAATAGATTGAGCAGCCGCTCGTAGACCACCTGAAAAAGAATATTTATTATTTGAGCTATATCCTGCCATAAGAAGGCCAATAGGAGCAACACTTGAAATGGCAATCCATAAAAAAACACCAATACTAAGATCAGCTAAAACAAAATGATATCCCAAAGGGATAACTAAAAAACTTAATAAAATGGATATGACTGCTATAGAGGGTCCAATGCTAAATAAAGGAATATCTCCTCGGGATGGGAGGATATCCTCTTTAAAAAGTAGCTTAGTTCCATCTGCTATAGCTTGAAGCAGTCCCAGGGGGCCAGCATATTCAGGACCAATACGTTGTTGTATCGATGCGGATATTTCTCTTTCTAACCACACAATTACGAGTACTTGTATTGTGATTCCCAGTAGGAGGGTCAAAATGGGTAGAATCCATATCAGTCCATAGACTTCTTTTAATAATTCCGATTTCGAAAAAGAATTGATAGTTTCTACCTCTACCCTATCTATTATCATTTCAACGATCAACTTCCCCCATAATGATATCTATACTACCTAATATCGTCATGATATCAGCCAATTTCATTTTTTTAACTAGCTGAGGAAGAATTTGCAAATTAATAAAACCGGGTGGACGAATTTTCCATCTCCAGGGAAAAAGATTATCATCTCCTACCAGATAAATTCCTAATTCACCTTTTGGAGCTTCTACTCTTACATAAAGTTCTTGCTTTGATAATTCAAAATTGGGCGAAGGTTTTTTACCAAGAAATCGATATTCAAAATCATTCCATTCAGAATTCTTTGCTTTCTTAAAGCGTCGGGCTTCTAAATTCTCATAAGGGCCTCCAGGAATTTTCTCTATAGCCTGTTGAATAATTTTGATGGATTCCCTCATTTCACCGATTCGTACTAAATAGCGAGCTAACGAATCTCCTTCTTTTTGCCATTGGACTTTCCAATCGAATTGATTGTAAGACTCATAAGGATCAATTTTACGAAGATCCCATTGTATTCCAGAAGCTCGTAGCATTGGTCCCGATAAGCCCCAATTTACAGCTTCTTCTCCGCTAATAAAACCGACTCCTTCAACTCGTTCTAAAAAAATAGGATTCTGTGTAATAAGTTGTTGATATTCAACAACTCCTCGTAAAAAATAATCACAGAAATCTAAACATTTATCCATCCATCCGTAAGGTAGATCGGCAGCTACTCCTCCGATGCGAAAGTAATTATGCATCATTCGCATACCTGTAGCAGCTTCAAATAGATCATATATCAATTCTCTCTCTCTAAAAATGTAGAAAAAGGGGGTCTGTGCACCGAGATCCGCCATAAAAGGTCCAAGCCATAACAAGTGAGAAGCTATACGGCTCAATTCTAACATAATTACCCTAATATAGCTGGCTCTTTGGGGTATTTGAATATTCTCCAAAAATTCTGGTGCATTTACCGTTATTGCTTCTGTAAACATAGTAGCTAAATAATCCCACCGTGTTACATAAGGCAAGTATTGTATAATAGTTCTGTTTTCTGCGATTTTTTCCATTCCTCTGTGTAAATAGCCTAATATGGGTTCACAATCAATAACATCTTCACCATCGAGAGTAACGATCAGTCGAAGAACACCATGCATTGATGGGTGGTGCGGGCCCATATTGACTATCATGAGATCTTTTCTTGTACTTGTAAGGGGTAGACTCATATCCTTTCTTCCTTAATTCATTATTCCATGAAAATGGATTATTCCATGAATTCCTCAAAACGAGGCTCATCAAAATGCAAAATCTAAGACTACTATAAGACTACTAATAAAATAAGAAAAAAATTCGAACGATTAAATTACTTCTCCCGAATATCCAACTGACTAATTAATTTCTTATAACGTACTCTATTTTTCTTTGCCAAATAAGCCAGCAAACGTTGACGTTTTCCCAAAAGTCTTCGTAGACCTCTTTCCGATGAAAAATCTTTTTTGTGTAATTCCAAATGTGAAGCAAGTTTCCGTATCTTATTGGTGAAACTGAATACTTGAAATTCAACAGAACCCCTGTTTTCTTGTTTTTCTTCTTTAACCATAAATCAAAAAATTTTTCTACCTCCTTTCTTTTTCATGTATTTTTCTGATCAGGAAAAATAAAAAATTATGTCAGTTATTTTGAAGTTATTCGAATCTCGTACACACAAAAATTTGCAATTATTCATCTACTGCTGGAATCTGGAATTTGGATTTATTTTATCGATGCAAATTGGATTTGGATAGAAGGGTACATTCTTTTATTTTAGATAGAAGAAATGTTTCTTCTATCTAAAATAAAAGAATTTTGCTGATTTATTTATTGCTATATCCAATTTATAGAATTGATACACCATTTAATTGATATCATTTAGCAAAATGAAACACAGCATATGCATCCATCTTTCGGCTCGAGAATTTCACGGGATAGAGATATAGTATAAGAAATAGGCTATTAAGTAACTCTAAATGAATTGTGGATACATCTGTATCCTTAACATACTGAAACGACTGCCATTATTCGTATCAAACCAATAGCAATTCAGAAAAGCTAAATCTTGTAATCAATGGTGGGCCAATAATGAATTTTTTTGCAGATGTATTAAGACGCTTGGTCTGATTTCGAAATTGTCCAGAGTTTTTTATGTTGTTTTCATTGCAAAATGATGGATCTCCTTCCGTAACTTTCCAATTACGAGTACGAGAATTGAAAGACATGAAAATTCTCAATTCTCTACGGCGTCTAGGAGATAGATAGAATATTTTCAGGAACAAGAAAATCAGAAGAATCTTTTTCTCTATTCACTACCATTCCGCAGTTTGATATAGAATCCATTTCTCAAAGTAATGGAAACCATTCTCTTATAGGAAATGGTTCGAAAATCGCTATTCCAGCTTTTAGGTTTAGGTATCGTGAAAAGTGATACCTGTGAAGATCGTGCATTTCAGTCACATTCAGATCCGTTTTTTGAGTCCATGATATAACCAAATTGGATGGATCTTCCACCCGTTTAGCTAAGAAAGAATAGATGTAGAGGTGGATAATAGATCGATATGAAGATCATGAGCTGCCCCATAATGAAACCGCCAGTAGTCGCGAATATCTCCTTCTTCCCTAACCCAAGATTGGAGAAAGAAGATCTAAGAGGGACCTATGGAGAATGTGGTCAGAAATCCATAATAGAGTCCGACCACAACGACCGAATTAATTATCCTCATCGAGAAACTTAGACTACTAAGTAGAAAAGATTTGAAAATCATGGCATGGGTCTCCTTTTTTTCTTTCTTTAGAGTTTTCTATATGCACAATTTCTCGATGT